GCTCATGTAGCTTAAATCAAAGCATGGCACTGAAGATGCTAAGATAAACCCTAAAAAGTTTCATAGGCATAAAGGTTTGGTCCTAGCCTTAATATCAGCTTTAACCCCACTTACACATGCAAGTCTCCGCAACCCAGTGAGAATGCCCCCAACTTCCCAAACGGAAATAGGGAGCTGGCATCAGGCACAACTCCTAGCCCAAGACGCCTTGCTCAGCCACACCCCCAAGGGAACTCAGCAGTGACAAACATTAAGCCATAAGTGAAAACTTGACTTAGTTCGGGTTAAGAGGGCCGGTAAAACTCGTGCCAGCCACCGCGGTTATACGAGAGGCCCTAGTTGACTAACACGGCGTAAAGAGTGGTTATGGAACCCTAAAACTAAAGCCGAAAGCCCCTCCTCCTGTCATACGTACTCAGGGGCCAGAACTACACTACACGAAAGTAGCTTTATTAACGCCGACCAGAACCCACGATAGCTGGGGCACAAACTGGGATTAGATACCCCACTATGCCCAGCCATAAACCTAGATGCCCTAATACAATCGCATCCGCCAGGGGACTACGAGCACTAGCTTAAAACCCAAAGGACTTGGCGGTGCCTCAGACCCCCCTAGAGGAGCCTGTTCTAGAACCGATAACCCCCGTTCAACCTCACCACTTCTTGCCATTTCCGCCTATATACCACCGTCGCCAGCTTACCCTGTGAAGGAGAAAAAGTAAGCAAAATGGAAATTTTCCAAAACGTCAGGTCGAGGTGTAGCACACGAAGTGGGAAGAAATGGGCTACATTGCCTGTCACAGGCTACTCACGAAAAGTCACCTGAAATGGTAACTCAAAGGTGGATTTAGCAGTAAAAAGGGAGTAGAGCGCCCTTTTGAAGTTGGCTCTGAGGCGCGCACACACCGCCCGTCACTCTCCCCAAAACCCGTCCTACCAAAGTAAATAACACCACAAAACACAACAAGGGGAGGCAAGTCGTAACATGGTAAGTGTACCGGAAGGTGCACTTGGAATAACTAGGACGTGGCCGAGATAGCCAGGCAACTCTCTTACACTGAGCCCACACCCATGCAAATTGGGTCGTCCTAAGCAAGAAAGCTAGCTCAAACACCTTAATAAAATCAACAATTTATTTAATTACTTATATAGTAAAACACCAACAAAACAAATCATTTGACCACCCCAGTACGGGCGACAAAAAAGGACACTAATGAAGCCATAGATAAAGTACCGCAAGGGAAAGCTGAAAAAGAAATGAAAAAACCCATTAAAGCACAAAAAAGCAGAGAACCCCCCTCGTACCTTTTGCATCATGATTCAGCCAGTAAAATATATGCAAAGAGACCTCTAGTTTATAACCCCGAAACCCGACGAGCTACTCCGAGACAGCCTATACAGGGCCAACCCGTCTCTGTAGCAAAAGAGTGGGAAGATCTCCGAGTAGTAGCAAAAGACCTACCGAGCCGGGTTATAGCTGGTTGCCCAATAAATGAATAAAAGTTCAGCCCCGTTAAGCCCTACTCACAACAGTCATACACCAAAAGACGAAGAGCTACTAGACGGGAGTTAATCAGAGGAGGTACAGCTCCCCTGATTAAGGATACAACCTTAAAAGAAGATTAAGGAATATAGTTAAATAAGGCCACAGGTCTCAGTGGGCCTAAAAGCAGCCATCTGATTCGAAAGCGTTAAAGCTCAGACCTTTACTAAGCCTATTATCTTATTAAACCACTCCAAAATCCCTTTATACACTGGGCCTCTCTATGTACCCATAGAAGAGATTATGCTGAAATGAGTAACAAGAAGAATGAACTTCTCCCAGCACAAGTGTAAATCGAATTGGACCCACCACCGACAATTAACGAACCCAATAAAAGAGGGCCATACACCACCGCCACCAAAAACCAAGAAAACCATGTTAACCAAATCGTTACCCCCACACAGGAGTGCTCAACCAAGGAAAGACTAAAAGGAAGAAAAGGAACTCGGCAAACCCAAACCCCGCCTGTTTACCAAAAACATCGCCTCTTGCCCATACCAGTATAAGAGGTCCCACCTGCCCTGTGACCAAAAGTTTAACGGCCGCGGTATCCTAACCGTGCGAAGGTAGCGCAATCAATTGCCTTTTAAATGAAGGCCTGTATGAATGGTATTACGAGGGTTTAACTGTCTCTTTTCCCAAGTCAGTTAAATTGATCCGTCCGTGCAGAAGCGGACATAAAAATACAAGACGAGAAGACCCTATGGAGCTTTAGACACTAACCAACTTATGAAAAGCAACACGAACATAAACGTGACACAAACACCCATAAAACTGGTATAACTGTCTTAGGTTGGGGCGACCACGGGAGAAAACAAAGCTCCCAAGCAGACCAGGGACACCCTGAAACCAAGAGTTACAACTCTAAGCCACAAAAACTTTGACTGTAATGATCCGGCCACAGCCGATTAACGGACCAAGTTACCCTAGGGATAACAGCGCAATCCCCTCCCAGAGTCCATATCGACAAGGGGGTTTACGACCTCGATGTTGGATCAGGACATCCTAATGGTGCAGCCGCTATTAAGGGTTCGTTTGTTCAACGATTAAAGTCCTACGTGATCTGAGTTCAGACCGGAGTAATCCAGGTCGGTTTCTATCTGTAAAACGACCACCCCTAGTACGAAAGGACCGGGGTGGAAAGGCCTATGCTAAAAGCAAGCCTTCCATCTACCTGCTGAAAACAACTAAAGCAGACAAAGATGGGTAATCCGGGGCCCAAGAAAAGGGCCACCCATATTATTCGCGCTAGGGTGGCAGAGCCCGGTAAATGCAGAAAGCCTAAGCCTTTCCCCCCGGAGGTTCAAATCCTCCCCCTAACTATGTTAACCACCCTTATCACTCACATCATTAACCCTTTAGCCTACATTGTACCCGTCCTACTAGCAGTTGCTTTCCTCACCTTAGTTGAACGAAAAGTGTTAGGATATATACAACTACGAAAAGGGCCCAATGTAGTAGGCCCTTACGGACTTCTTCAACCAATTGCAGACGGAATCAAACTATTCATTAAAGAGCCAATCCGTCCCTCCACCTCATCCCCCTTTCTTTTCTTAGCCACCCCAACCCTAGCATTAACACTTGCACTTACCCTATGAGCCCCCCTCCCCATGCCACACCCCGTTACAGACTTAAATCTAAGCATACTGTTCATCCTCGCACTATCAAGCCTAGCCGTATACTCAATCCTCGGCTCAGGATGAGCATCAAACTCAAAATACGCACTAATCGGCGCACTACGAGCAGTAGCCCAAACCATTTCCTATGAAGTAGCACTAGGACTTATCCTACTATCAACTATTGTATTCACAGGAGGCTTCACCCTAACAATATTCAGCGTAACACAAGAAAGCATTTGACTTTTAGCCCCCGCTTGACCTCTAGCAGCAATATGATTCGTTTCCACACTAGCAGAAACAAACCGAGCCCCCTTTGACCTCACCGAAGGAGAATCCGAATTAGTATCAGGATTTAATGTAGAATACGCAGGAGGCCCTTTCGCACTATTCTTCCTAGCAGAATACGCCAACATCCTATTCATAAATACCTTATCAGCTATTCTATTTATAGGAGCCACCAACCTGCCCTCACTACCAGAATTCACCACCATCAACATTATAATTAAAGCCGCCCTATTATCCGCCCTATTTTTATGAGTACGAGCCTCATACCCACGATTCCGTTATGACCAACTCATACACCTCGTATGAAAAAACTTTCTACCACTAACACTAGCACTTATCATATGACACACCGCAATCCCCCTAGCCACTGCAGGGTTACCCCCTCAATTATAACGGAACTGTGCCTGAACGCTTAAGGGACACTTTGATAGAGTGAACCACAGGGGTTAAACTCCCCTCAGCTCCTTAGAAATAAGGGAATTGAACCCCTCCCACGGAGATCAAAACTCCGAGTGCTCCCTCTACACCACTTTCTAGTAAGGTCAGCTAAATAAGCTTTTGGGCCCATACCCCAAACATGTTGGTTAAAACCCTTCCCATACTAATGAACCCCTACGTACTCAGCATTCTCCTCATAAGCCTAGGACTAGGAACCACCCTTACCTTTATAAGCTCCCACTGATTACTGGCATGAATAGGATTAGAAATCAACACCCTAGCCATCATCCCATTAATAGCCCAAAAACACCACCCACGAGCAGTAGAAGCTACAACCAAGTACTTCCTAGTCCAAGCAACAGCAGCAGCCATAATTCTATTCGCCGCCTCAACTAACGCATGAATTTACGGCCAATGAGACATTAACCAAATATCCCACCCCCTTACCGCCACAATAACCATAATAGCACTAGCACTAAAAATTGGCCTCGCCCCCCTTCACCTATGACTACCAGAAGTACTACAAGGAATCACCCTCTCAACAGGATTAATCCTATCAACCTGACAAAAACTAGCCCCTCTTGCCCTTATCATACAAACAGCAAACAATACCCCCCACATCCTACTCACTATGCTCGCACTAACCTCCACCCTAGTCGGAGGCTGAGGAGGCCTTAACCAAACACAATTACGAAAAATCCTAGCCTACTCATCAATCGCTCACCTGGGCTGAATAATCCTAGTGTCACAAATAGCCCCCCAAATAACTTTAATCGCCCTAATCACGTATATTATTATAACAACCGCAGCCTTTCTCACACTAAGTAACATCAACTCAACCAAAACCATCACACTAGCCTACGCCTGAACCAAAGCTCCAACACTCACAGCACTAACATGCCTAATCCTTTTATCACTAGGAGGGCTTCCCCCTTTAACAGGATTTATGCCAAAATGACTTATCATTCAAGAACTTGCCAACCAAGGACTTACCCCCACAGCAACTATTATTGCACTAACCGCACTACTAAGCCTCTACTTCTATCTACGCTTAACCCACGCCCTGACCCTTACCCTCTCCCCCCAAACCACAAACACCACCACCCCTTGACGCACCCCAACAAAACATCCAACCCTCGCACTATCACTATTTACCATCTTAGCAACATGCTTACTCCCTATTACACCCACTGTCTTCACCTTATTAATTTAGGAACTTAGGATAGAACCAAGACCATGAGCCTTCAAAGCTCCAAGCAGGAGTGAAAATCTCCTAGTCCCTGATTAAGACTTGCAGGATTTTATCCTACATCACCTGAATGCAACTCAGACACTTTAATTAAGCTAAAGCCTTTCTAGGCAGGAAGGCCTCGATCCTACAAACTCTTAGTTAACAGCTAAGCGCCCTAACCAGCGAGCATCCACCTACTTTCCCCGCCGTATCAAAAAAGGCGGGGAAAGCCCCGGCAAACGTTTAATTTGCGTCTTCAGGTTTGCAACCTGACATGAACTTCACCACAGAGCTTGGTAGAAAGAGGACTTAAACCTCTGTTATCGGAGCTACAATCCGCCGCCTGGGCCCTCGGCCAAACTACCTGTGGCAATCACACGTTGATTTTTCTCAACCAATCACAAAGACATTGGCACCCTTTATTTAGTATTTGGTGCCTGAGCAGGAATAGTAGGAACTGCACTAAGCCTTTTAATCCGAGCAGAACTCAGCCAACCAGGAGCACTACTAGGAGATGACCAAATCTACAATGTTATTGTTACCGCTCACGCATTCGTAATAATTTTCTTTATAGTAATGCCCATCCTCATCGGCGGTTTCGGGAACTGACTAGTGCCACTTATACTTGGGGCGCCTGACATGGCATTCCCACGAATAAATAATATAAGTTTCTGACTCCTACCCCCCTCATTTCTTCTTTTACTTGCTTCGTCTGGAGTTGAGGCAGGGGCAGGAACTGGATGAACAGTATACCCACCCTTAGCTGGAAACTTAGCCCATGCAGGAGCATCAGTAGACCTCACCATCTTCTCACTGCATTTAGCAGGAATCTCTTCTATTTTAGGAGCCATTAATTTTATCACCACAATTATCAATATAAAACCACCCGCAATCTCACAATACCAGACACCCCTATTCGTCTGAGCCGTGTTGATCACAGCAGTACTCTTACTCCTGTCGTTACCAGTATTAGCCGCCGGAATTACAATACTCCTCACAGATCGAAACCTAAATACCACTTTCTTCGATCCAGCAGGAGGAGGAGACCCAATTTTATATCAACACCTATTCTGATTCTTCGGGCACCCTGAAGTGTATATTTTAATTCTCCCAGGATTTGGAATCATCTCACACATTGTAGCCTACTACGCAGGAAAAAAAGAACCTTTCGGCTATATAGGAATAGTATGAGCTATAATAGCTATTGGACTTCTAGGGTTTATCGTCTGGGCCCACCACATATTTACAGTGGGTATGGACGTTGACACCCGAGCCTACTTTACATCTGCCACAATAATCATCGCTATTCCCACAGGTGTTAAAGTATTCAGCTGGCTTGCCACTTTACATGGGGGCGCAATTAAATGAGAAACACCTATACTATGAGCCCTAGGGTTTATCTTTCTATTTACAGTTGGTGGACTCACAGGTATTGTACTAGCTAACTCGTCACTCGATATTGTTCTCCACGATACATATTACGTAGTAGCACATTTTCACTACGTTCTATCTATAGGCGCTGTATTTGCCATCGTAGCAGCATTTGTTCACTGATTCCCACTATTTACAGGATACACTTTACACAGCACCTGAACAAAAATTCATTTCGGTGTGATGTTTGTAGGTGTCAACCTTACCTTCTTCCCACAACATTTCCTTGGCTTAGCAGGAATACCCCGACGCTACTCCGACTACCCAGACGCATACACCCTTTGGAACACAGTATCCTCAATTGGATCACTAATCTCCCTAGTAGCGGTTATTATATTCCTTTTCATTATTTGAGAAGCATTCGCCGCTAAGCGAGAAGTAGCATCAGTAGAATTAACTATTACAAACGTAGAATGACTTCATGGCTGCCCCCCTCCCTACCACACCTATGAAGAACCTGCATTCGTCCAAGTAAAATAACGAGAAAGGAGGGAATCGAACCCCCATAAAATGGTTTCAAGCCAACCACATAACCACTCTGACACTTTCTTAATTTGAGGTACTAGTAAAACAATTACTTTGTCTTGTCAAGACAAAATTGTGGGTGAAACCCCCACGTGCCTTGAACAGAGCTAAATGGCACATCCCTCACAACTAGGATTGCAAGACGCGGCCTCCCCTGTAATAGAAGAACTGATCCACTTCCACGACCACGCTCTAATAATTGTATTCTTAATTAGCACGCTTGTCCTCTATGTTATTGTCGCCATAGTTTCTATCAAACTCACTAACAAATATATTCTAGACTCTCAAGAAATCGAAATCGTATGGACAATCCTGCCCGCCGTAATTCTTATTATAATTGCTCTCCCTTCCCTACGAATCCTCTACCTTATAGATGAAATCAACGATCCCCACCTGACAATCAAAGCTATGGGTCACCAATGATACTGAAGTTATGAGTACACAGACTACGAAGACCTTGGTTTTGACTCATATATAATCCCCACCCAAGACCTTGTACCCGGACAATTTCGATTACTAGAAACCGACCACCGAATAGTAGTCCCTATAGAATCCCCCGTTCGTATCCTTGTTTCAGCTGAAGATGTACTCCACTCATGAGCCGTGCCAGCCCTAGGAGTTAAAATAGATGCAGTACCCGGACGTTTAAACCAAACTGCTTTTATCACCTCCCGCCCCGGCGTATTCTATGGCCAATGTTCTGAAATCTGCGGAGCAAACCACAGTTTTATACCAATCGTAGTAGAAGCCGTCCCTTTAGAACACTTTGAAAACTGATCATCATTAATAATTGAAGACAACTCATTAGGAAGCTAAAAGGTGTTAGCGTCAGCCTTTTAAGCTGAAGTTTGGTGATTCCGCCCCACCCCTAGTGATATGCCTCAATTAAACCCCGCCCCTTGACTTATAATCTTAGTCCTATCATGACTTACCTTCTTAATTATTTTACCCCCAAAAATCCTAGCCCACGAATTCAGCAATGAGCCCACTATCATAGGAGCCGAAAAAACCAAACCTGAATCCTGAAACTGACCATGATACTAAGCTTTTTTGATCAATTCATAAGCCCCACTTATATAGGAATTCCCCTTATTGCACTAGCAATTATCCTACCATGAACTCTTTATCCAACCCCTACCGCACGATGAATTAATAATCGCCTACTCACCCTCCAAGGCTGATTTATCAACCGCTTAAGCCAACAAATCTTCCTTCCCATTAACCAAGGGGGCCATAAGTGAGCTGTCCTACTCACATCATTAATAATTTTCTTAATTACACTCAATATGCTAGGCCTACTACCTTATACATTTACACCAACAACTCAGCTCTCTCTTAACATAGCATTTGCAGTACCACTATGATTAGCCACTGTAATTATTGGTATACGCAATCAACCAACTGCAGCACTTGGACATCTACTTCCAGAAGGAACACCAACCCCGCTAATTCCCGTACTAATCATTATCGAAACTATTAGCCTATTTATTCGCCCCCTTGCACTAGGCGTTCGACTAACTGCTAATCTTACTGCAGGTCATTTATTAATTCAACTAATTGCAACAGCAGCATTCGTGTTACTCCCAATAATGCCTACCGTGGCCATCCTAACAGCCACCGTATTATTTCTTCTCACCCTGCTAGAAGTCGCCGTAGCAATAATCCAAGCATACGTCTTCGTCCTCTTATTAAGCCTTTACTTACAAGAAAACGTCTAATGGCCCACCAAGCACACGCATTCCACATAGTAGACCCCAGCCCTTGACCACTAACCGGCGCAATTGGCGCCCTACTACTTACATCCGGCACTGCAATCTGATTTCACTTCCACTCAACCACTTTAGCAACATTAGGATTAATCCTGACAATCCTTACTATATACCAATGATGACGAGATATTGTTCGAGAAGGGACATTCCAAGGTCACCACACCCCTCCCGTCCAAAAAGGCCTCCGATACGGGATAATTTTATTCATTACATCAGAAGTATTCTTTTTTGCAGGATTTTTCTGAGCATTCTATCACTCCAGTCTCGCACCAACCCCTGAGCTAGGAGGTTGCTGACCTCCCACAGGAATCACAACTTTAGACCCTTTCGAAGTGCCACTCCTAAATACAGCAGTCCTACTAGCATCCGGCGTAACCGTTACATGAGCCCATCACAGTTTGATAGAGGGGGAGCGAAAACAAGCAATCCAATCCCTCACACTCACCATCCTACTAGGATTTTATTTCACCTTTCTTCAAGGCATAGAATACTACGAAGCCCCATTCACCATCGCAGACGGAGTCTACGGGTCAACATTCTTTGTAGCCACAGGCTTCCACGGCCTCCACGTAATCATTGGCTCAACATTTTTAGCTGTCTGCCTCCTACGCCAAGTTCTCTACCACTTCACTTCAAATCACCACTTCGGCTTTGAAGCTGCCGCTTGATACTGACACTTTGTTGACGTAGTATGACTATTCCTGTACGTCTCTATCTACTGATGAGGATCATAATCTTTCTAGTATAAAAGATAATACAAATGGCTTCCAACTATTTAATCTTAGTTAAAACCTAAGGAAAGATAATGAACCTAATCACAACAATTCTAATAATTACAACTGTCCTATCACTCGTACTAATAGCAGTCTCCTTCTGACTACCACAGATAAACCCAGACGCAGAAAAACTCTCACCATACGAATGCGGCTTCGACCCACTAGGCTCCGCCCGCCTTCCATTCTCATTACGATTTTTCTTAGTAGCAATTCTATTTCTTCTATTCGACCTAGAAATTGCACTACTCCTACCCCTCCCATGGGGTAATCAACTACTCGAACCAACAAACACCCTTATTTGAGCAATCATTGTTATTAGCCTTCTCACACTCGGACTAATTTATGAGTGACTTCAAGGAGGGCTTGAATGAGCCGAATAGAGGGTTAGTCCAACAAAGACTTCTAATTTCGACTTAGACAATTATGGTGAAACCCCATAACCCCCTTATGACCCCAACACATTTCAGCTTCACAACAGCATTTATTCTAGGCCTAATAGGAGTGGCATTCCATCGAACCCACTTATTATCCGCCCTTTTATGCTTAGAAGGAATAATACTATCACTATTTATTGCCCTCGCAGTATGATCATTACACATAGGAATAACAAACTTCTCCCCAGCACCAATAATACTACTCGCCTTTTCCGCCTGTGAGGCCAGTGCCGGTCTAGCCCTTCTAGTAGCAACAGCCCGAACCCACGGCACAGACCGACTACAAAACCTAAACCTACTACAATGCTAAAAATTCTCATTCCAACCCTAATACTATTTCCCACAATCTGATTAACCCCACAAAAATGATTATGAACCGCCACAGTTTCCCACAGCCTCATTATCGCCTTACTAAGCTTTAATTGACTTAATTGAACATCAGAGGTAGCGTGAACAACCTCAAACAACTATATAGCAATCGACCCCTTATCATCCCCCCTCCTAGTCCTCACGTGTTGACTCCTCCCCCTGATAATCTTGGCTAGCCAAAACCACACCCAAACTGAGCCAATCTCACGACAACGAATGTACATCAGCCTATTAACCTCACTCCAAGCCTTTCTTATTCTAGCATTCGGGGCAACAGAAATCATTATATTCTACATTATATTTGAAGCTACACTCGTCCCTACGCTCATTATCATTACCCGATGAGGCAATCAAGCAGAACGACTTAACGCAGGCACATACTTCCTATTCTACACACTTGCAGGATCCCTTCCATTACTAGTCGCCCTATTAGCCCTTCAAACAGCAACAGGAAGCCTATCAATATTTACACTCAATTTTAATCAACCCATAAATCTTTTATCCTGAGGAGACAAGCTCTGATGAGCCGCTTGCTTACTAGCCTTCCTAGTTAAAATACCCCTCTATGGCGTCCATTTATGACTACCTAAAGCACATGTAGAGGCACCAATTGCCGGATCTATAGTACTAGCAGCAGTCCTTTTAAAATTAGGAGGCTACGGAATAATTCGTATTACACCCATCCTTGACCCTTTAACAAAAGAAATAGCCTACCCATTCATTATTTTGGCTTTATGAGGAATCGTAATAACAGGGACCATCTGCTTACGCCAGACAGACCTTAAGTCCCTCATCGCCTACTCTTCTGTCAGTCACATAGGCCTAGTAGCAAGTGGTATCTTAACCCAAACACCCTGAGGCACCACCGGTGCCATCATCCTTATAATCGCCCACGGATTAACATCCTCAGCATTATTCTGCTTAGCCAATACAAGCTACGAACGAACCCACAGCCGAACAATAGCTCTTGCACGAGGAATACAAATGCTATTTCCACTAACAACAACCTGATGATTTATCTCTAACTTAGCTAACCTAGCCTTACCCCCACTCCCAAATTTAATAGGTGAAATAATAATCATCACAACCATATTCAACTGATCCCCATGATCAATTGTACTTACCGGACTAGGCACACTAATTACAGCAAGTTATTCTTTATATATGTTCTTAATAACTCAACGGGGCCAAACCCCCACTCACATCACCGCATTACCCCCCTACCACACCCGAGAACACCTTTTAATTTCCCTCCACTTAATCCCCATTATCCTCCTCACCATCAAACCAGAACTCATATGAGGATGACTCTACTGCAGACGTAGTTTACTAAAAACGTTGGATTGTGATTCCAAAAAAAGAGGTTAAACCCCTCTCGTCCGCCGGAGAGAGGCCTGCGGCACCAGAGACTGCTAATCTCTTCCCCCACAGTTAAAATCTGTGGCTCACTCGGCTTTTGAAGGATAACAGTTATCCATTGGTCTTAGGAACCAAAAATTCTTGGTGCAAGTCCAAGCAAAAGCTATGCAAACTACACTTGTATTAACATCCTCACTCACACTAATCTTCATCCTATTAGCCTATCCTTTAGCAACAACAATCAACCCAACACCCTTAAAACCAGACTGAGCAACCACCCACGTAAAAACCGCTGTCAGCACCGCATTTATAATTAGCCTTTTACCAGCTTTTATCTTTATAGATCAAGGGTTAGAAGTAATCATTACAGGATGACACTGAATAAACACATCAACATTTAATATCAACGTAAGCTTTAAATTTGACTACTACTCAATTACCTTCACACCAATTGCCCTTTATGTTACATGATCTATTCTAGAATTCGCCACATGATACATACACGAAGACCCTTTCATAAACCGTTTCTTTAAATATCTCTTAACATTTCTAATCGCAATAATCATCCTGGTCACCGCCAACAATATATTTCAATTGTTCATCGGATGAGAAGGCGTAGGAATCATATCTTTCCTCTTAATCGGATGATGATACGGACGAGCCGACGCCAACACCGCCGCCCTTCAAGCCGTCATTTACAACCGAGTAGGCGACATCGGACTAATTATAACCATGGCCTGATTCGCCACAAAACTAAACTCATGAGAAATACAACAAATCTTCTCCACCCCTAACAACTTAAACACAACCCTCCCTGCCCTAGGCCTAATCATTGCCGCGACAGGTAAATCAGCACAATTTGGCCTTCACCCATGACTACCGTCCGCAATAGAAGGCCCAACCCCAGTGTCCGCCCTACTTCACTCAAGCACTATAGTCGTAGCCGGAATCTTCCTTCTAATCCGCCTTCACCCATTTATAGAACCCAATCAAACTAGCCTCACCATTTGCCTTTGTTTAGGAGCATTAACTACACTATTTACAGCCACATGCGCCCTCACCCAAAACGACATTAAAAAAATCGTAGCATTTTCTACCTCAAGCCAACTAGGCCTGATGATAGTCACAATTGGCCTCAACCAACCACAACTAGCCTTCCTTCACATCTGCACGCACGCATTCTTCAAAGCAATACTCTTCCTATGCTCAGGGTCTATTATCCACAGTCTCAACGACGAACAAGACATTCGAAAAATGGGAGGACTCCATAACCTTGCACCATTCACCTCAACATGTATGACAATCGGAAGTTTAGCCCTTACAGGAACCCCCTTCTTAGCTGGATTTTTCTCAAAAGACGCAATTATTGAAGCTTTAAACACCTCGCACCTGAACGCCTGAGCCCTAATTCTCACCCTAATTGCAACCTCATTTACAGCCGCCTACAGCCTACGAGTCATTTTCTTTGTATCAATAGGCACCCCCCGATTCCTCCCATTATCACCTATTAATGAAAACGACCCAAAAGTCATTAATCCTATTAAACGACTCGCCTGAGGAAGCATTATCGCAGGATTTATCCTAACATCAAACATAGTGCCAATAAACACCCCCATTATAACTATACCCCCCCTACTTAAACTAGGGGCCATCATCGTCACCCTAATAGGACTCCTAACAGCCATAGAACTGGCTAACTTAACTTCAAAACAACTAAAAACCACACCTAACATTAAACTCCATAACTTCTCAAACGCCTTAGGCTACTTCCCAACTACCGTACACCGACTAGTGCCAAAACTTAGCCTCACATTAGGACAAACCCTAGCTAACCAAATAGCCGACCAAACATGACTTGAAGCATCAGGACCCAAAGGATTATCATCAACACAACTAAAAATATCTTCCCTCACAAGCGATGCACAACAAGGAATAATTAAAACCTACCTAACCACATTCCTTATTACACTTACACTGGCCATCCTCATTACCCTAATCTAAACAGCCCGCAAAGCTCCCCGACTCACCCCCCGAACAAGCTCTAACACTACAAACAAGCTTAACAATAAAACCGAAGCACAAATTACCAACAGCCCCCCTCCTACAGAATATATCACACCAACCCCCCCAACATCCTCAGAAAGCACAAAAAACTCTTTACAAACCCCCACTACTGGCAACAAAAAATCATATCACCCACTACTAAAATATGCTACACCAACCCCCACCCCTACCAAATAAAACATCACATATTCCAACACAGAGACATCCCATCATCCCTCAGGATGAGGCTCCGCTGCCAAAGCAGCCGAATAAGCGAATACAACTAACATACCCCCCAAATAAATCAAGAAAAGCACAACCGCCAAAAAAGAAGCCCCACATCCTACTAAAATGGCACACCCAGCCCCCGCAACAACAACCAAACCTAACGCCGCAAAATAAGGTGCAGGATTAGACGCCACCCCCACCAAACCTAAAATCAACAAAAACAACCACACACAAAAAAGATATGACATAATTTTCACCTGGACTCTAACCAAGACCAATGACTCGAAAAACCACCGTTGTTATTCAACTATGAAAACCCTAATGGCAAGCCTACGAAAAACCCACCCCCTACTTAAAATTGCAAACGACGCAGTAATTGACCTTCCAGCCCCATCAAACATTTCCGTATGATGAAACTTTGGATCACTACTAGGATTATGCTTAGCAACACAAATCCTTACAGGCTTATTCTTGGCTATACATTATACTTCTGATATCGCCACTGCATTCTCATCAGTCGCCCACATCTGCCGAGATGTAAATTACGGATGATTAATCCGAAACATACATGCAAACGGAGCATCATTCTTCTTTATCTGTATCTACGCACACATCGCTCGAGGCCTTTACTATGGATCATACCTATACATAGAAACATGAAACATTGGCGTAGTGCTCCTCCTACTAGTCATAATAACAGCCTTTGTAGGATATGTACTACCATGAGGACAGATATCCTTCTGAGGTGCAACCGTCATTACTAACCTTCTCTCCGCAATTCCATACGTCGGCAATGAACTAGTACAATGAATCTGAGGCGGCTTTTCTGTAGATAACGCCACTTTAACCCGATTCTTCGCCTTCCACTTCTTATTCCCCTTCGTAATCGCAGGGGTAACTATCCTCCACTTATTATTCCTCCACGAGACCGGATCAAACAACCCAGCAGGACTAAACTCCGACGCAGATAAAATTGCATTCCACCCATACTTTTCATACAAAGACCTGTTAGGGTTTGCAGTTATACTATTAGCACTAACCTCACTAGCCCTGTTCTCTCCAAACCTTTTAGGAGACCCAGACAATTTTACCCCCGCCAACCCACTAGTTACACCCCCCCACATTAAACCAGAGTGATACTTCCTCTTTGCATACGCCATTTTACGATCTATCCCTAATAAATTAGGAGGAGTACTAGCACTGTTATTCTCCATCCTCGTATTAATGGTAGTACCCATTCTGCACACCTCTAAACAACGAGGGCTAACATTCCGTCCCCTCACACAATTCTTATTCTGAACCTTAGTCGCCGACGTGATTATCCTAACATGAATCGGAGGAATACCTGTTGAACACCCCTTCATCATTATCGGCCAAATCGCATCAATACTTTACTTCGCCCTATTCCTCATCCTTTCCCCATTAGCAGGATGATTGGAAAACAAAGCTCTTAACTGAAACTGCCCTAGTAGTTTAACTAAAGCACCGGTCTTGTAATCCGGAAACGAGGGTTAAAATCCCCCCTGAGGCCCAAAGAAAAGAGATTCAAACTCCCACCACTAACTCCCAAAGCTAGCATTCTGAACTTAAACTATTCTCTGATACATAACTTTTTTGTCCCCGAAACCTGACAGTTAATACATTCAACCAATCATGGGTACAATAAAAACATATAAATGCAAACATACACCTACAATACCACATAATAATGAATCAAAAACAGATATGTATACACATAAATAATGGCACTAATACATACCGCATATAATACATACTATGCATTATATTACATATATAATGGTACTAATACATACTATGCATTATATTACATATATAATGGTACTAATACATACTATGCATTATATTACATATATAATGGTACTAATACATACTATGCATTATATTACATATATAATGGTACTAATACATACTATGCATTATATTACATATATAATGGTACTAATACATACTATGCATTATATTACATACACTATGGTACTCCTACCACCTGAAGAAATTACTATCATGAATCTAAGTCCTAACTTTATATATATATCAACAAAATAGCCTTCAATGACTAAGCAAGCAAGCTTAAACCCTAAGACATCCATAAAGCATAAAAATAATACCTAGAAAAAAATTAAGGACACCCGGATATATCGTAAAATCCACACTACTTTAGACCAACATTTTCTATGCGTTCCTCAGCATTACTCGGTGTTCCCTTATTTAATGTAGTAAGAAACCACCAACCAGCTTCAATAGCGCATATCATGCATGATAAGATCAGGGACAACTATTGTGGGGGTTTCACAGAATGAACTATTACTGGCATCTGGTTCCTACTTCAGGGCCCCACTTCCCTTGATCCCCCCTGCATGCGCGTTTGCGCATAAGTTAATGGTGGAGTACTAATTATCCTGTCACTCACCATGCCGAGCGTTCACTTAGTAGGCATTTGGTATTTTTTTTTCGGCTTACTTTCACTTTGCATTTGACGAGTCCTTCCTAATGTTAACATCTTAAGGTTGAACATTTTCCTTGCTTGCAAGTGCTAAATATCCAATACTTCATCAACATTGATAGAAGAATTGCATAAGTGATATCAGGTACATAAAGTACTATCCATTACTCCACAACCCCCTATCACAGTGCCCCCCCTGCCTCTGAAATCAAACTTTTTCGCGCGTATAAACCCCCTTACCCCCTACGACCCAGACAAGCCTATTTTTCTCTGTCAAACCCCGAAACCAGGAAAGACCGGACTGGTGTCATCTAGCAAGTTCCGTTTATGTGCTAGTCTTATAGTGCTGCAAAAATGCAATTTCGTTTA